CTTGACCAATTCGAAAGATCATTCGATGTAGTTGAGATAACTGAATTGGGGATCGTTTGGTCAAGTAACGTAAACTCAATCAAATTCATAACTGTCTCAATGTAATCTTTTTTTTCTTTTTTATTTTGATTGTCTGAATATTCAGCTAAGACCATTCCAATGCTCCTTTTCGCCATGCATAAACTAAACCAACAATTGGGATAAGCACGAAAATGAAAGCTTCTATAAATACGGATATGCCCAATACATCGAAACTCATTGCCCATGGATAAAGAAAGACCGTTTCAACATCAAAAACAACAAAAACTAGAGCAAACATGTAATAGCGGATTCGGAATTGTAACCAAGCATTCCCCATAGGTTCTATACCCGATTCATAACTAGAGAGTTTCTCTGATCCTTCCCTAATCGGGGTTAAAACTCCAGAAATTAGAAATGCCAAGATAGGAATAATGCTTGATATTATCAGAAATGCCCAGAAAATATCATATTCGTGAAGCAAAAACATAAATGTACTCCTATTAATCTGGAATTATTCGATTCCGGATTGGGATTATCAATTGATTTATAGAACTTCTTAATCGAAAGAAGAATTGATTTTGATTGAATCAAACCACATAACTTAGAGTTTGTTTGCTGTGCGGCATGTCTTGTTTAAACATTCATCCAACGGAGTCCCGCTTACATTTATTTTGATTCATAGTATAAATACTAATAAACTAATAAATAAACTAATAAAATAAATAGAACTATAATACTATGTTTCCTTATAATGAAAAGGAATATATATTATCAATATAAAGAAAAGAATCACACATTATTGAACAATTCGACAAAACAAATCCCCAAAACAACTCAACTCATAGCATAAAATAGAGTTGAAGAAACGTTGATACATTTAGGGATCTCTGAAATAATCAATTGGGGTTCTTGTTTTACCAAAAAGCGGACTTCTACAAATACAAGACTAAGAATAGTTCTGAATCCATGTGACTTAGGATTATATTTAGTTGGGTCTTGGAGTTTCTATACAGGATCATGATTTTCACTTCATAAATTGACTGGGATTGGGTATACCAAAAGAAAATGTATCACTAATTCTTTGATCGTGAACAGGAAAAGAGAAAAAAAGTCATATGTAATTCCATTCACGAAGATTTATTAATAAGTATGGGTATTTTATCCGAGATTTCACAAATACCATACCGATTGAATCCATTAGATTAGAAAGAATGGATTATTTTTTTCTTCTCCCTACATATTTACTTTACATATGTATGTGGTAATGCTTTCATTTCTATAGATCGACTGACCATCTATCTATAGAAATGAGTAAATAAAAATTATTCTAAACTCAAATGGAATGTCTATATAAAAATAGACTGTATTAGGGCTATACGGATTCGAACCGTAGACCTTCTCGGTAAAACAGATCAAACTTATTATTATCGAAATGATTCGAACTGTTTCAAAGACCCAACATGCATTTTGTTGCATTGGGCTCTTTCATCAATTGATGTAAAGATCAGTTAGTCCACCATATTTTTTCTTCATAGGAAGATAATAAGATAGTTCCGTGCACTCTGATTCATTATTTGAATTCTGATCTAGGAGTAATACCAAAGTCTTTCAAAGAAGGATTACTTTGAATTAGGTCTGCTTCCGGTCTAGATCAATCTAAGTTAAATGGACTCTCTATCACTCCTCCGCAAGAGTCAAATATGAGACTTCATACACCTTAAAGTTCATAGGACGAAAAAAGATTATTTTGAGGTCCTTATACTCATTATGCCTAGCATTGAATGGACTGGGTATTTACCTTATCAATTAGAAAATCAACGATAGGTTCTATTTGGCACTTAAATCCGCACCTAAATCGGACCGAACCAAACCACATATTTGTCAGGCTACTGTTCCCTCAAATCTATGGAGTAAGACATCGATTTTTCATCTCAATAAGATGAATTATATTCATTGTATAACTGACTTCTTTTGAAAAGCATTGGCGCACGTGTAAACGAGGTGCTCTACCTAACTGAGCTATAGCCCTTGTCATAGATATCTTAACATATAGATAATTTCTTGTCAAGATGGGCAGCTGATGATCCCATATGATAGCTCTCCGAACCGTTTACTGTTAACGAATTAGGATTGCTTAGAAATTATATTCTATCTATAATCCCCGGAGTGATGAGTCTTTTGTGGTGATAAATAACCTACTTAACTCAGTGGTTAGAGTATTGCTTTCATACGGCAGAAGTCATTGGTTCAAATCCAATAGTAGGTACAACTTATTAGATACCATTGACTGTGGTATCCAATAAGTTTTTCTACCCATCTTCTTTTTTTCGTTGTATCAGATTACACTTGATTATGTTCAATTGGTGGTGTAGTGTATAATAAAGAACTTCTTTTGATTATTTTGATTTGATGTATTGTTGTTTGTCTAGGAGGAGATAACATTGATAGCCTCTATTCGTGTCCTAGCTCGTCTAAGAGCTAGATTGGCTTCAATTACTTGTCTTTTACCCTCAGCTCTACTCAAGTTAGCTTCAGCTATTTCAAGAGTTTGTTGAGCTTCTTGCGGATCAATGTCAGTATTTATCTCCGCATCGTTTCCTAAAATGGTGATCTCATTATTACCTATTCTAGCGAAACCGCCCATCAGAGCCACCGTTACCCATTGGTCATTGAGGCGTATTCTCAAAAGACCTATATCTACGGCCGTGGCAATAGGTGCGTGGTTTGGTAATACGCCAATTTGGCCACTATTAGTAGATAAAATTATTTCTTTCACTTCTGAATCCCAAATAATTCGATTAGGAGTCAGTACACAAAGATTTAAGGTCATTTCTTCAATTTATTCTCCACTTCTAAGTTCATAGCTTTCGCGGTAGCTTCATCGATGTTACCCACCAAATAAAAGGCCTGTTCGGGAAGACTATCTAATTCTCCGGAAAGAATGAGTTGAAACCCCCTAATTGTTTCTGCGAGACCAACATATTTCCCTGGAGAACCCGTAAATACTTCTGCTACGAAGAAGGGTTGTGATAAGAAACGCTCAATTTTTCGTGCTCTTGCTACAGTTAAACGATCTTCTTCGGATAATTCGTCCAACCCAAGGATAGCTATAATGTCTTGAAGTTCTTTGTAACGTTGTGAAGTTTGCTTAACTTTTTGCGCAGTTTCATAATGTTCCTCGCCAACGATGCCAGGCTGTAACATAGTTGACGTTGAATCTAAAGGATCTACCGCTGGATAAATACCTTTGGCAGCTAATCCTCTTGATAGTACGGTAGTAGCATCTAAATGTGCAAATGTCGTGGCAGGAGCAGGGTCGGTCAAATCGTCCGCAGGTACATAAACTGCTTGGATCGAAGTTATAGATCCCTCTTTGGTAGAAGTAATTCTTTCTTGCAAAGAACCCATTTCTGTACTAAGGGTGGGTTGATAACCCACTGCAGAAGGCATTCTTCCCAATAAGGCGGAGACTTCTGATCCTGCTTGGACGAAACGAAAAATATTGTCAATGAATAGAAGCACGTCTTGTTCATTAACATCCCGGAAATATTCCGCCATGGTTAGGGCAGTCAAACCAACTCTCATACGAGCTCCCGGTGGTTCATTCATTTGACCATAGACTAGAGCCACTTTTGATTCTGCAATATTTTTTTCATTAATCACTCCAGATTCTTTCATTTCGATGTAAAGATCATTTCCTTCACGAGTACGCTCGCCTACTCCGCCAAATACAGACACACCCCCATGAGCTTTGGCAATGTTGTTGATCAATTCCATGATGAGGACTGTTTTACCCACCCCAGCTCCCCCAAATAGTCCGATTTTTCCCCCACGACGATAAGGAGCTAAAAGATCCACCACTTTAATCCCTGTTTCAAAGATTGATAATTTCGTATCTAACTGTATAAAGGCAGGCGCAGATCTATGAATAGGAGATGTTGTGCGAGTATCTACAGGCCCTAAATTATCAACAGGTTCTCCAAGAACGTTGAAAATTCGTCCGAGAGTAGCCCCGCCAACCGGAACACTTAGAGGAGCTCCCGTGTCAATCACTTCCATTCCTCTCATCAGACCATCTGTAGCACTCATAGCTACAGCTCTAACTCGATTATTTCCTAATAATTGCTGTACCTCACAAGTCACATTAATTTGTTGACCGGCTCGACCTTTAACTACCAAAGCGTTATAAATATTAGGCATCTTTCCTGGGGGAAAAAGGGCATCCAGTACTGGGCCAATAATTTGAACGATACGTCCTAAGTTTTTTTCTTCAAGTGTGGAAATCATAGGACCAGAAGTAGTAGGATTGATTCTCATAATAAAACGAAATATGTCGAAATTTTTTTGGAATAGTACCTAATCAAAAAATAAATGTCCGATAGGAAGTTGATCGGTTAATTCAATAAGAAATAAACGGGGTTAACACTGGATTTAGTTAGTACCGTCCAAAGCAATCCAATTCCATTGTTTACTGACTAAATTTTCAAGTTCAACCAATCCTTTTTTTAATATCAAGAACAGGAATCATGAGTTAAGTTAAGTATGTTTCATTTTTCTATCATTATAGAAAATACCGTCTATATTATCTATGGAATTCCAACCCGAACTCGATTTATGATTTAGTATTTCGATCTCATTGGTTATTGTTTTTTTGCATATACATTTCTGTCTATTCTTTTTTATACCTTTTTCATGGACGAATTATGCCTATTTTCACATCTAGGATTTACATATACAACATATATCACTGTCAAGAGTGCATTTTTGTTAGTATTTATAGATACTTAGATGAAAAATTAGAAGGGAATCAATTCAATTATAAACTTTCTAAACAAGGATTGGGTTGCGCCATATATATGAAAGAGTATAGAATAATGATGTATTTGTTGAATCAAATACATGGTCTAATAACGAACCATTTTATCATTTTAATTAGTTGATAATATTAGTTGACTATTTTTTGAAAGATTTTTCTCAGA